GTGGCAATGACCCGATGACTATTTTCCACTAATCATAAAGATATTGGCACCCTCTACCTTGTATTTGGTGCATGAGCTGGAATGGTCGGAACAGCCTTAAGCCTTCTAATTCGAGCAGAACTTGGCCAACCGGGGTCACTACTTGGCGATGATCAAATTTACAATGTTTTAGTTACCGCTCATGCCTTCGTAATGATCTTCTTTATGGTTATGCCCGTAATAATCGGAGGATTTGGAAACTGACTTGTCCCACTTATAATTGGTGCCCCAGACATAGCCTTCCCCCGAATAAATAATATAAGCTTTTGACTTCTCCCCCCATCTTTCCTTCTTCTTCTAGCATCATCTGGTGTTGAAGCCGGGGCGGGCACAGGGTGAACTGTTTATCCCCCCCTTGCCGGAAATCTCGCCCATGCAGGAGCTTCTGTAGACCTAACCATTTTCTCTCTTCACTTGGCCGGTATCTCTTCAATCCTGGGGGCAATTAATTTTATTACAACAATTATTAACATAAAACCCCCAGCCATCTCGCAATACCAAACACCACTATTCGTGTGAGCTGTCCTGGTCACAGCTGTTCTTCTTCTTCTATCCCTTCCAGTTCTGGCGGCCGGAATCACGATACTTCTTACAGATCGAAATTTAAATACCTCATTTTTTGACCCCGCAGGAGGAGGTGATCCAATCCTTTATCAACATTTATTCTGATTTTTTGGCCACCCTGAAGTTTATATTTTAATTCTCCCAGGATTCGGAATAATTTCTCATATTGTAGCCTATTACTCAGGGAAGAAAGAACCCTTTGGGTATATAGGAATGGTTTGAGCAATAATGGCAATCGGCCTCCTTGGATTCATCGTCTGAGCCCACCACATATTTACAGTTGGGATAGACGTAGACACCCGAGCATACTTTACCTCTGCAACTATAATTATTGCAATCCCTACGGGTGTAAAAGTATTTAGCTGACTGGCCACTCTACATGGGGGCTCAATCAAATGAGAAACACCCCTATTCTGAGCTTTAGGTTTTATTTTCCTTTTCACAGTGGGAGGTCTGACAGGAATTGTCCTAGCCAATTCTTCCTTAGACATTGCTCTTCATGACACTTACTATGTAGTCGCCCACTTTCACTATGTGCTCTCAATAGGAGCTGTGTTCGCAATCATGGGGGCTTTCGTACACTGATTTCCCCTATTTTCAGGTTACACTTTGCATAGCGCCTGAACAAAAATCCACTTTGGAGTTATATTTGTAGGCGTCAACTTAACCTTTTTCCCTCAACATTTCCTAGGGTTAGCCGGTATGCCGCGACGTTACTCAGACTACCCCGACGCCTACGCTCTTTGAAATACGGTCTCCTCTATCGGCTCCCTAATATCCCTTATTGCCGTAATTATATTCCTATTTATCTTATGAGAGGCCTTCGCCGCTAAACGGGAAGTCCTGTCCACCGAACTAGCCTCAATAAATGTTGAATGACTACACGGATGTCCTCCCCCATATCACACATTTGAGGAACCCGCTTTTGTTTAAGCCCTATCTTACGAGAAAGGAAGGAGTCGAACCCCCTTACACTGGTTTCAAGCCAGCTGCATAACCACTTCTGCTTCTTTCTTATATGATATTAGTAAAAATTATTACACTGCTTTGTCAGGGCAGAAATGTAGGTTAAAACCCTGCATATCATTAGCCTTAACGGCTTATGGCACATCCATCACAACTAGGATTTCAAGACGCGGCTTCACCCTTAATAGAAGAACTACTCCACTTCCATGATCATGCACTAATAATTGTCTTTTTAATTAGTACCTTAGTATTGTATATTATTGTTGCTATGGTCTCCACAAAACTAACAAACAAATATATTCTAGATTCTCAAGAGATTGAAATCGTATGAACCATTCTGCCGGCAGTCATTCTTTTCCTAATTGCCTTTCCTTCATTACGCATCCTCTACCTAATGGATGAAGTCGGTAACCCTCACTTAACTATTAAAGCCCTAGGCCATCAGTGATATTGATCATATGAGTATACAGACTACCAAGATCTTAGCTTCGACTCCTATATAATTCCAACTCAAGATTTAACCCCTGGGCAGTATCGACTACTTGAGACAGACCATCGCTTAGTAGTCCCAATAAACTCCCCTATCCGGGTCTTGATCTCATCAGATGATGTCTTACACTCCTGAGCTGTTCCAGCTTTAGGTGTAAAAACTGACGCACTACCCGGGCGACTAAATCAAACAGCCTTTATTACTGCCCGCCCTGGTGTATATTATGGACAATGCTCTGAAATTTGTGGGGCTAATCACAGTTTTATGCCAATCACGGTAGAAGCTGTTCCCTTAAATTATTTTGAAAACTGATTATCCTCTACCCTAGAGGACGCCTCACTAGGAAGCTGTAAGGGTTCAGCATTAGCCTTTTAAGCTAAAAATTGGTGACTCCCGACCACCCCCTGTGAAATGCCACAACTAATTCTTAAACCCTGATTTTTTATTCTTCTAGCATCATGACTAGTTTTTTTAACTATTATCCCGTCTAAAATTATAAAACATTATTTTAACAACGAACCTAAGACGGCCTATACTAGTAAACCTAATACTAAAACCTGAGATTGAACATGGCACTAGGATTTTTCGACCAATTCATAAGCCCCACATACATAGGGGTATCATTAATTTTTATTGCTCTAACTTTCCCCTGAATCCTTTACCCTACCCCCTCAAATCGATGATTAAATAATCGTCTTATTCTTCTACAAGGGCAATTTTTTAATCGTTTTACTCAGCAAACCCTTCTTCCACTTAACCAAGGTGGTCACAAATGAGCCCTAATACTAACCTCATTGATAATATTCTTATTATCAATTAATATACTCGGATTACTGCCTTATACATTTACACCAACCACCCAACTCTCACTTAATATAGGACTCGCCGTCCCATTTTGATTAGCCACCATTATTATCGGAATACGGAACCAACCAACCGCAACCCTAGGACATCTTCTACCAGAAGGAACCCCTAAACCTCTAATCCCGGTCTTAATTATTATTGAAACCATTAGCCAGTTTATTCGACCCCTCGCCCTAGGGGTCCGATTAACAGCTAATCTTACAGCTGGTCACCTATTAATTCAACTTATCGCTACCGCAGTTTCTGTACTTTCATCTACAATGACAACAGTTGCAGCCATTACAATGGTAGTTTTACTATTACTAACTGTCCTTGAAGTAGCAGTAGCCATGATTCAAGCATATGTATTCGTCTTATTAGTTAGCCTTTATCTTCAAGAGAACACTTATGACCCACCAAGCACACGCATACCATATAGTTGACCCCAGTCCATGACCGCTAACCGGCGCAGTAGCCGCCTTAATAATAACATCAGGCCTCGCAGTTTGATTCCACTTCCATTCAACTTCATCTATAATTTTAGGTCTTATTTTACTTCTTCTAACAATACTACAATGATGACGCGATATTATCCGTGAAGGAACTTTTCAAGGCCATCACACTCCCCCTGTACAAAAAGGTCTTCGCTATGGGATAATCTTATTTATTACATCCGAAGTGTTTTTCTTCTTAGGGTTTTTTTGAGCATTTTACCACTCAAGTCTAGCACCAACCCCTGAGCTTGGGGGATGTTGACCGCCCTCAGGCATCACTGTACTTGACCCCTTTGAAGTCCCACTTCTTAATACAGCTGTTTTATTAGCATCTGGTGTTACAATCACTTGAGCGCACCACAGCCTAATAGAGGGAGAACGCAAACAAGCCATTCAAGCCCTAACTCTAACAATTCTGCTAGGCTTCTACTTCACAGCTCTTCAAGCTATAGAGTATTATGAAGCCCCATTTACAATTGCCGACAGCGTTTACGGCTCAACCTTCTTTGTTGCCACAGGATTTCACGGGCTCCATGTTATTATTGGCTCTACATTCTTAACAATTTGCCTATTTCGACAGGTCCAATTTCACTTCACCTCTAAACACCATTTCGGATTTGAAGCAGCTGCCTGATATTGACATTTCGTAGACGTCGTATGATTATTCCTTTACGTATCCATCTACTGATGAGGCTAATATCTTTCTAGTATTAAAGATAGTACAAATGACTTCCAATCATTTAGTCTTGGTTTAAGCCCAAGGAAAGATAATGAATTTAATCACGACTATTTTCTTAATTACAACAACTTTATCCCTCCTACTAGCTGCAATCTCTTTTTGACTACCCCAAATAAACCCAGATGCAGAAAAACTATCACCATACGAGTGTGGATTTAATCCACTCGGGTCAGCTCGACTACCTTTTTCCCTACGATTTTTCTTAATCGCCATTCTTTTTCTCCTTTTTGATCTAGAGATCGCCCTTCTTCTACCCCTACCTTGAGGTAATCAACTGTTAGACCCAACTTCTACTTTATTTTGAGCTGCCATAATCTTAATTTTATTAACCCTAGGCCTAGTCTACGAGTGACTTCAAGGGGGGTTAGAGTGGGCCGAATAAAGGGTTAGTCCAAAAAAGACCTCTGATTTCGGCTCAGAAAATTATGGTTAAAGTCCATAACCCTTTTATGTCACTACCTTTATTCAGCTTTGCCTCTGCCTTTGTGCTGGGCTTAACCGGCTTAGCCTTCCACCGAACCCATCTTTTATCGGCCCTCTTATGCTTAGAAGGAATAATGCTATCCTTATTTATTACCATAGCTCTATGAACCCTTCAGTTAGAATCAACTACCCTCTCTACCGCCCCTATACTTCTCCTCACCTTCTCCGCCTGTGAAGCTAGTGTAGGATTAGCTTTACTTGTTGCCACAGCACGAACCCATGGTACTGATAACCTCCAAAACCTAAACCTTCTTCAATGTTAAAAGTCCTTATTCCAACAATTTGCCTTATTCCAACTATTTGACTTTCCTCCCATAAATGACTTTGAACAAACACAACAGTACAAAGCTTTCTTATTGCCCTAATTAGCCTCACCTGATTAAAATGAAACTCAGAGACAGGATGGATAACCTCCAACCCCATTATAGCCCTTGACCAACTATCTGTGCCACTTTTAGTTCTCACATGCTGACTACTCCCCTTAATAATCCTTGCTAGTCAAAATCACATTAGCCCAGAACCACTTAACCGTCAACGAATATACCTCTCATTAATAGCATTTCTCCAAATTTTTCTAATTATAGCATTTAGTGCAACAGAAGTAATTTTATTTTATGTTATATTTGAAGCAACATTAATTCCTACTCTTATGTTAATTACCCGATGGGGTAACCAAGCTGAACGCCTTAACGCAGGAACCTACTTCCTATTCTATACCCTAGCTGGCTCTCTCCCACTCCTAGTTGCCCTGCTTCTTCTACAACAAAACACAGGCTCCCTATCTATTTTAACCCTTCACTACTCACAAAACTTTACCCTACACTCCTGAGGGGATAAAATCTGATGAGCTGGCTGCCTAATCGCATTTCTTGTTAAAATACCCCTCTATGGTGTTCACCTGTGACTCCCAAAAGCTCATGTAGAAGCCCCCGTAGCAGGATCTATAGTCCTTGCTGCAATTCTACTCAAACTTGGAGGATACGGAATGATTCGAATGACAACAATCCTAGACCCCTTAACCAAAGACATAGCATACCCGTTTATTATTCTAGCACTGTGAGGTATTATTATAACAGGCTCAATCTGCCTTCGACAAACAGATTTAAAATCATTAATCGCCTACTCCTCTGTTAGTCACATAGGCTTAGTAGTAGCTGGAATCTTAATTCAAACCCCATGAGGACTAACAGGCGCAATTATTTTAATAATCGCCCACGGTCTTGTCTCCTCAGCCCTTTTTTGCCTAGCTAACACAACCTATGAACGAACCCATAGTCGAACAATAATCTTAGCCCGCGGACTACAACTGCTGTTTCCCTTAATAGCTGTTTGATGATTTATCTCCAATTTAGCCAATCTTGCTCTTCCACCCCTTCCTAACCTAATGGGGGAGTTAGCAATTATTTCTGCCCTTTTCAACTGATCCTATTGAACACTAATCTTGACAGGACTAGGCACCCTAATTACAGCCGCTTACTCGCTCCACCTCTTCTTAACATCACAACGTGGACCCACACCTGCGCACATCATAGGACTTCATCCATCTCACACACGAAAACATCTTATAATAATTTTACACCTAACCCCCGTCATTCTCCTCATTATAAAGCCCAACTAACATGAGGTTGGGGTTCTGAAGACATAGTTAAAGTAAAACATTAGATTGGGGTTCTAAAAATAAGGGTAAAAGTCCCATTATCCACCGAGAGAGGCCTTGAAGCAAAAGAAACTGCTAATTTTTTTCACCGTGGCTAAACTCCACGGCTCACTCGCGCTTCTAAAGGATAACAGCTCATCCATTGGTCTTAGGAACCAAAAACTCTTGGTGCAAATCCAAGTAGCAGCTATGCATATTATACCTTTAATTCTACTATCTTCACTTACTCTTACACTAAGCATTCTCCTTTACCCCTTACTACTATCTCTTCTTCCAACACCCCAAAAGCCTGAATGAGCCGCTACTCATGTAAAAACAGCTGTTAGCATTGCATTTTTTACCAGCCTGCTTCCATTAATAATCTTTCTTGATCAAGGAACAGAAACTGTAGTACTTAACTGACACTGAATAAACACTATAAGCTTTGACATCAATATTAGCTTAAAATTCGACCATTATTCCTTAATTTTCATCCCAATCGCTTTATTCGTTACCTGATCAATTCTAGAATTCGCACTATGGTATATACACTCAGACCCAAATATAAACCGCTTTTTTAAGTACCTTCTTCTTTTTCTTGTAGCCATACTTATTCTAGTCTCCGCTAACAATATATTTCAATTATTTATTGGCTGAGAAGGCGTAGGAATTATATCATTTCTTTTAATTGGTTGATGATACGGACGTGCGGACGCAAATACAGCAGCTCTTCAAGCAGTTATCTATAACCGAGTAGGTGACATTGGCTTAATTTTAAGCATAGCCTGAATGGCAATAAACCTTAATTCATGAGAAATTCAACAAATTTTTATGCTGTCCAAGGATCTTGATATGACCGTGCCAATTTTGGGTCTAATTCTTGCAGCTATGGGGAAATCAGCTCAATTTGGACTCCACCCATGACTCCCCTCAGCCATAGAAGGCCCAACCCCAGTCTCCGCCCTATTACACTCTAGCACAATAGTTGTAGCAGGTATTTTTCTAATCATCCGACTTCACCCAGTTATAGAAAATAACGAATTAACTCTCACCATCTGCCTATGCCTCGGAGCCTTAACCACTATATTCACCGCAACATGTGCTCTTACCCAAAATGATATTAAAAAAATTGTAGCCTTTTCAACATCAAGCCAACTAGGCTTGATAATAGTTACTATTGGCCTAAACCAACCCCAACTAGCATTCCTCCACATCTGCACCCATGCCTTCTTCAAAGCGATACTTTTCCTCTGCTCCGGCTCCATCATCCACAGCCTTAATGACGAACAAGATATCCGAAAAATAGGCGGACTACATAAACTTATACCACTAACCTCATCCTGCCTCACTATTGGTAGCCTGGCCCTAACAGGAACTCCGTTCCTCGCCGGCTTCTTTTCAAAAGACGCCATTATTGAAGCCCTAAACAACTCCTACTTAAACGCCTGAGCCTTAGCCCTCACCCTTATTGCCACCTCTTTTACTGCAGCATACAGCTTTCGAATGGTATTCTTCGTTACAATGGGGACCCCGCGGTTTTTACCCCTCTCCCCTATTAACGAGAACAACCCAACTGTAATCAACCCTATTAAACGCTTAGCCTGAGGAAGCATTGTTGCCGGCCTTATTATTTCATTTAACTTTCTTCCAATAAAAACCCCAATCATAACCATACCCCCCATTTTAAAACTAGCAGCCCTCCTTACCACCATTCTTGGCTTCCTGATTGCTATTGAACTCGCAATAACAGCTTCTAAAAAATTCAAAAACACCCCCCCACTACCACTACATAACTCTTCAAATATAGTAGGATTCTTCCCATTGACAATTCACCGCTCAATGCCTAAACTTAATCTATCCTTAGGGCAACTTATTGCCACACAACTTCTAGACCAAACATGATTTGAAAATTCAGGCCCCAAAGGAGTCGCATCTACACAAATTAAAATATCTACGCTCGCCAGCGACCCACAACAAGGACTAATTAAGACCTATTTAACTATCTTTCTCTTAACAACTATTCTTGTTACTATCATTACCCTTCTCTAAACTGCCCGAAGAGCCCCACGACTTAACCCTCGAGTCAGCTCCAAAACAATAAAAAGAGTAATTAATAATCCTAAACCACCTATTACTAAAACCAGACCACCTCAAGAATATAGTAAGGCCACTCCAACCATCTCTGATCGCAAAACATAAAAACCCTTTTCATCTGAAACAAATCAAAACCCGTGCCACTCTTCACGCAATCATAAACCTGTACCCCCCACCCCTAATAAATAAACTAGCACATACCCGATTACTGATTGATCCCCCCAACTTTTAGGGTAGGGCTCTGCCGCTAAAGCAGCTGAATAAGCAAATACAACAAGTATACCCCCTAAATAAATTAAAAACAGAACCAAAGATAAAAAAGACCCCCCGTGCCCAACTAAAATTCCACAACCCACCCCCGCTGCCGCTACTAAACCCAACGCAGCAAAATAGGGCGCAGGGTTAGAAGCCACAGCTACCAAACTTACCACTAAACCCAATAAAAATAAATAAAGAAGAAAATTCATAATTCTTGCCCGGATTTTAACCGAGACTAGCGACTCGAAAAACCACCGTTGTATTCAACTACAAGAACCTATAATGGCCAGCCTACGAAAAACACACCCCCTCTTCAAAATCGCCAATGACGCACTAATTGATTTACCTGCCCCCTCTAACATTTCAGCATGATGAAATTTTGGCTCTCTTCTTCTCCTCTGTCTAATAATTCAAATCTCTACTGGACTCTTCTTGGCTATACACTACACCTCAGATGTTTCCACAGCCTTCTCCTCTGTAGCTCACATCTGCCGAGATGTAAACTACGGCTGAGTAATCCGAAATTTACATGCCAATGGAGCATCATTCTTTTTTATCTGTATCTACCTCCACATTGGCCGAGGACTCTACTATGGATCTTTTCTCTATAAAGAGACATGAAATATTGGTGTCGTCCTATTACTTTTAGTAATAATAACCGCATTTGTAGGATACGTCCTACCATGAGGACAAATATCCTTTTGAGGCGCCACAGTAATTACAAACCTGCTATCCGCAGTGCCTTATATAGGAGATGTCCTAGTACAATGAATCTGAGGTGGGTTTTCCGTAGATAACGCAACCCTAACACGATTCTTTGCCTTTCACTTCCTCCTGCCATTCGTAATCATTGCAGCAACTCTTCTACACGCACTTTTTCTTCACGAAACAGGCTCAAACAATCCAACCGGCCTAAACTCGAACGCAGATAAAATTTCTTTCCACCCTTATTTTTCTTACAAAGACCTTTTAGGATTTATCGCACTTCTAACACTACTCTCACTACTAGCTTTATTTTCCCCCAACCTTTTAGGTGATCCAGAAAATTTTACTCCAGCCAACCCCTTAGTTACACCCCCACACATTAAACCCGAATGGTACTTCTTATTCGCTTATGCTATCCTCCGTTCTATTCCCAACAAACTTGGTGGAGTCCTAGCACTTATTTTTTCAATCCTTGTACTTATTCTAGTCCCACTACTTCACACTTCAAAACAACAAAGTCTTACATTTCGACCTATTACTCAATTTCTATTCTGAGCCCTGGTCGCAGATGTAATCATTCTTACATGAATTGGAGGAATACCAGTTGAACACCCATTTACTATCATTGGCCAAATCGCCTCTGTTGTTTACTTCATAATTTTCCTCATTCTTATTCCTCTAGCCGGTCTTCTAGAAAATAAACTTCTTAACTAGTCCTGCCCCAGTAGCTTAGTTCTTAAAGCACCGGTTTTGTAATCCGGAGATCGAAGGTTAAACTCCTTCCTAGCGCACATATATGTACTAGTACATATATGCTTAATAACCATATATGTACTAGTACATATTATGCTTAATAACCATATATGTACTAGTACATATTATGCTTAATAACCATATATGTACTAGTACATATTATGCTTAATAACCATATATGTACTAGTACATATTATGCTTAATAACCATATATGTACTAGTACATATTATGCTTAATAACCATATATGTACTAGTACATATTATGCTTAATAACCATATATGTACTAGTACATATTATGCTTAATAACCATATATGTACTAGTACATATTATGCTTAATAACCATATATGTACTAGTACATATTATGCTTAATAACCATATATGTACTAGTACATATTATGCTTAATAACCATACATGGATTGCCACATCTTAAGATAAGACTAATTATTATATAAAATAATTTAATGTATTCGTTTAAGAATTTCATAGTTTGATCACATTAACTGAAATCGAACATATTCTTTCTAGTAGCGAGAGACCACCAACGGGTTTGATTTAATGCTAATCATTCGTGAAAGGTCAAGGGCAATTATTGTGGGGGTAGCACAAAATGAACTATTACTGGCATCTGGTTCCTATTTCAGGAACACATTAGGTAAACATACCCCATTCGGATAACTATGCCTGGCATCTGATTAATGGTGTTGACTCGATTGTCCATGACCCACCATGCCAAGGCGTTCTTTTAGATGCATAGGGTTCTCTTTTTTTTAGGTCTCTTTCATTTAGCATTGGTCACTTTCTAAAAGTGAACTAAGTCAAGGTGGCTCATTCATATCCATTAATTACTGCATTATGTAATGCTTGAAAGACATAACTGGAGAACCACATACTTTTATATCAGGTGCATATATACACTCTTTACCAACTAGGAATCCCTTAAGTTACCCCCCCCTCCCCCCCAAATTACACGCCTCGCAACTCTAAAATTCACCACAAACTACATGTGTATAATGTACATTATGTAAACTCGACCTCACTTAAACCCAAAACCAAGACAAATTTCACTTTACTCTTGTATTTGCTTAAATTCCCTCATAATTTACAATTTTCCAAAATTACACATTATAGATGTAAATTTATTTAACCCTTACGCTAACGTAGCTTAACTAAAGCACAACACTGAAGATGTTGAGATAAACCCTAGAAAGTTTCGTGAGCACAAAAGCTTGGTCCCGACTTTACTATCAGCTTAAACCTAACTTATACATGCAAGTATCCGCATCCCCGTGAGAATGCCCTCAATCCTCCGCCCGAGGACAAGGAGCTGGCATCAGGCACACTTTACTTAGCCCAAGACGCCTTGCTACCGCCACACCCCCAAGGGAATTCAGCAGTAATAAATATTAAGCTATAAGTGAAAACTTGACTTAATTAAGGTTTATTTAGGGTCGGTAAAACTCGTGCCAGCAACCGCGGTTACACGAGTGAACCCTAGTTGATAGACACGGCGTAAAGGGTGGTTAGGGAAAAACCACAATAAAGTTAAACACTCTCTAAATCGTTATACATTACTTTGAGTTTTTGAAACCCATTCACGAAAGTAACTTTAACACCCCCGACCCCACGAAAGCTAAGAAACAAACTGGGATTAGATACCCCACTATGCTTAGCCTTAAACTTAGATGTTTAAAACACAAGAAACATCCGCCAGGGTACTACGAGCGCTAGCTTAAAACCCGAAGGACTTGACGGTGTCTCAGACCCACCTAGAGGAGCCTGTTCTAGAACCGATAATCCTCGTTAAACCTCACCACCTCTTGTTCCCCCAGCCTATATACCGCCGTCGCAAGCTTACCCTTTGAAGGATTAACAGTAAGCGCAATGAGCTTAAACCCTCAAAACGTCAGGTCGAGGTGTAGCTTACGAGGTGGAAAGAAATGGGCTACATTTTCTATTTTAGAATATACGAACGGCGCCATGAAACTGGCCCCTGAAGGTGGATTTAGTAGTAAAAATCAAACAGAGAGTCATTTTGAAGAAGGCTCTGAGACGCGCACACACCGCCCGTCGCTCTCCCCAACCTATTAAAATTATGTTATTAACCACACAATACAAAAAACGGGGAGATAAGTCGTAACATGGTAAGTGTACCGGAAGGTGTACTTGGAACATCAGAACGTGGCTGAAATAGTTAAGCACCTCCCTTACACCGAGAATATACCCATGCGAGCTGGGTCGTTCTGAGCCAAAAAGCTAGCTCAATTATTTATATAAACAATCAACATTAAATAAATTATACACGACCCAACATTAATTAATCAAACCATTTTCCTGCCTTAGTATGGGCGACAGAAAAGGCTCTAAAAGCAATAGAACAAGTACCGCAAGGGAAAGCTGAAAAAGAAATGAAACAACCCATTTAAGCCCTAAAAAGCAGAGACACACCCTCGTACCTTTTGCATCATGATTTAGCTAGAATAAGAGAGCAAAGAGAAACTTCAGTCCTCTCCCCCGAACCCAAGTGAGCTACTCCGAGACAGCCTAAAATAGGGCCAACCCGTCTCTGTTGCAAAAGAGTGGGAAGATCTCTGAGTAGTGGTGATATACCTATCGAACTTGGTGATAGCTGGTTGCCTAAGAAATGGATATAAGTTCAGCCTCGTCCTCCTCCACTCACTTTTATAATTATATATCACGAGAAAGAGAAATCCACGAGAGTTAGTCAAAGGGGGTACAGCCCCTTTGAACCAGGACACAACCTGACAAGGAGGTTAACAATCATACTCAACAAGATATTTTACTTTAGTGGGCCTAAAAGCAGCCATCTACTTAGAAAGCGTTAAAGCTCAAGCAAACCCAAAAATCTATAATTCTGATAAATAATTTTATACCCCTACTTATACTAGGCCATTCCATGCCCCCATGGAAGAGACACTGCTAAAATGAGTAACAAGAAGGTAGCCCTTCTCCACGTCCACGTTTAAGTTAGATAGGACCCACCACTAATAATTAACGAACCCAACCAAAGAGGGAAAAGTGATCTAATAATAAAACCAAGAAAACCCCACACTAATCATCGTTAATCCTACACCGGAGGACTTTTAGGAAAGATTAAAAGAAGGGGAAGGAACTCGGCAAACACAAGCCTCGCCTGTTTACCAAAAACATCGCCTCCTGCAAAAATCTATGTATAGGAGGCCCTGCCTGCCCAGTGACTAAGTTTAACGGCCGCGGTATTTTGACCGTGCAAAGGTAGCGCAATCACTTGTTTTTTAAATAGAGACCTGTATGAATGGTGAAACGAGGGCTTAACTGTCTCCCCCCTCCAATCAGTGAAATTGATCTACCCGTGCAGAAGCGGGTATTTTTCTACAAGACGAGAAGACCCTATGGAGCTTAAGACAAATAATCATCTGTGTTAAAAACCCCTAATTAAAGGACCACAACAAAATCAGCCATTGATTATAGTCTTCGGTTGGGGCGACCACGGAGGAAAAAAAATCCCCCATGAGGAATAAAACATTCTTTCAAATCTACGAGGCACACCTCTAAGCCACAGAACTTCTGACCCATAGATCCGGCACAAGCCGATCAACGGACCAAGTTACCCTAGGGATAACAGCGCAATCCTCTCCAAGAGTCCATATTGACAAGAGGGTTTACGACCTCGATGTTGGATCAGGACATCCTGATGGTGCAGCCGCTATTAAGGGTTCGTTTGTTCAACGATTAAAGTCCTACGTGATCTGAGTTCAGACCGGAGTAATCCAGGTCAGTTTCTATCTGTAAAGCTACTTCTCCTAGTACGAAAGGACCGGAGACACAAGGCCCCTGTCAACACTCACGCCTTACTTCTACTTAATGAAATCAACTCAATTAATTAAAGAAGAGCATAATTTTACCCAAAGACATTTGGGTCGAGATGGCAGAGCCAGGCAAATGCGAAAGGCCTAAGCCCTTTTACTCAGAGGTCCAAATCCTCTTCTCGACTATGTTTTTGTTTACCCACTTAATTAACCCCTTAGCCTACATTATTCCGGTTCTTCTAGCAGTAGCTTTCTTAACACTCATTGAACGAAAAGTCCTAGGCTATATACAACTACGAAAAGGCCCAAATGTAGTCGGACCCTTTGGCCTTCTGCAACCTATTGCAGACGGGGTTAAACTATTTATTAAAGAACCAATCCGCCCATCAACCTCATCCCCATTTCTATTTTTAATAACGCCTATATTAGCATTCACTCTAGCTATAATATTATGAGCCCCAATACCAATCCCCTACCCCGTTGCAGACCTAAACCTGGGAATTCTTTTTATCCTTGCCCTCTCAAGCCTTGCCGTATATTCTATTTTAGGCTCCGGATGGGCATCAAATTCAAAATACGCGTTAATAGGGGCCCTACGAGCTGTAGCACAAACAATTTCATATGAAGTTAGCTTAGGCCTTATCCTATTATCCACCATTGTTTTTACAGGAGGGTTTACCCTGCAAATATTTAATACCACACAAGAATATACCTGACTCATCCTCCCAACCTGACCCCTAGCAGCTATATGATACATCTCAACCCTTGCAGAAACAAACCGAGCCCCATTTGACCTCACTGAGGGTGAATCTGAATTAGTTTCAGGATTTAATGTAGAATACGCAGGAGGCCCGTTCGCACTTTTCTTTCTAGCCGAATATGCTAACATCCTCCTTATAAACACCCTATCAACTATTCTTTTTCTAGGAACCTCACACATCCCATTCTTCCCAGAACTCACTTCAATTAACCTCATAACCAAGGCCGCCCTCCTATCAGTATTATTCTTGTGAATTCGAGCCTCCTACCCTCGATTTCGATACGACCAATTAATGCATCTAGTTTGAAAAAACTTTCTACCGATTACCCTTGCACTTATTTTATGACATACAGCACTTCCAATCGCCCTTATAGGTCTTCCACCACAACTCTAACACTGTAATGAATCTTTATCAAATATACCAGATTTTAAAATACATTAACCCCAAACATCTCTACCACCCCTAAAATATGTAAGATAAGCTAAATAAGCTACTGGGCTCATACCCCAAAAATGGAAGTTAAAACCTTTCTCTTGCTACATGGTTGCAGTTAAGACCGTTCTATACCTAACACTCGTATCTGGCACAACTATCGCATTTTTAAGCTCTCATTGAATATTAGCCTGAATTGGCTTGGAAATCAACGCATTCGCTTTCATCCCCCTTATTTCACAACAAAACCACCCACGAGCAACCGAAGCAGCATCTAAATATTTCATTATTCAAGCCTCCGCCTCAGGTGTATTATTATTTTCCTCATTATTAAGCGCATGATTAGTAGGTGAGTGAGAAATTTCTCGAATAAACACTATCGCTGCCACCCTAATAATACTTTCCCTAGCAATAAAAATAGGAGTAGCACCATTTCATTTTTGACCACCAGAAGTAGCGCAAGGTATAAACCTTAATACGGCATTAATCCTAGCCACATGGCAAAAACTCGCAACACTCGCCCTTTTAATACAAATCACCAATGCAATCAACCCCTTTTTATTAACAACGCTAGCCATCGCCTCCTCCGCATTCGCGAGCTGAGCCGGCATAAATCAAACCCAACTACGGAAAATTCTAGCTTACTCATCAACTGCCCACCTTGGGTGAATCCTTCTAATTATAAAATATCAACCCAATCTCTCTTTAATAGCATTAATAATTTATATTCTTAACTCCATAGCAGCTTTCTTAATTTTAAAAGAATCCCCAACAACAAAAATAAGCGCTATCACCCTGCTCTGATCTAAAAGCCCAATATTAACAATCGCTATAATTTTAGCCTTATTTTCCCTTGCAGGCCTCCCACCCCTAACAGGTTTTATACCAAAATGACTTATCCTTGATGGATTAACAAGCCAACAACTGGTCATTCCAGCAATCTTAATTCTAATAACCGCCCTCATTAGCCTATTATTCTACACACGAATCTGCTACTTTACTATTATCACTCTTTTCCCTAACCCTATTAAATCAAAACTCTCCTGACGACGTAAAACTAAAATCAACAAAATTATTCTAGCCACCGTTACAATAATAACACTTCTCCTCCTACCAACAACACCGCTCTTTTGAACAATTACCTTCTACTTCAACTTAGGCACTTAAAGAGACTTAGGCTAACCTTAAACCAAAAGCCTTCAAAGCTTAAAATGGGAGTTAAAATCCCCCAGTCTCTGACGAACCAAAAAAGAAAGATTTTAACTTCCACCTCTAACTCCCAAAGCTAGTATTCTAAACTAAACTATTTTTTGATATAAATACATATATGTACTAGTACATATTATGCTTAATAACCATATATGTACTAGTACATATTATGCTTAATAACCATATATGTACTAGTACATATTATGCTTAATAACCATATATGTACTAGTACATATTATGCTTAATAACCATATATGTACTAGTACATATTATGCTTAATAACCATATATGTACTAGTACATATTATGCTTAATAACCATATATGTACTAGTACATATTATGCTTAATAACCATATATGTACTAGTACATATTATGCTTAATAACCATATATGTACTAGTACATATTATGCTTAATAACCATACATGGATTGCCACATCTTAAGATAAGACTAATTATTATATAAAATAATTTAATGTATTCGTTTAAGAATTTCATAGTTTGATCACATTAACTGAAATCGAACATATTCTTTCTAGTAGCGAGAGACCACCAACGGGTTTGATTTAATGCTAATCATTCGTGAAAGGTCAAGGGCAATTATTGTGGGGGTAGCACAAAATGAACTATTACTGGCATCTGGTTCCTATTTCAGGAACACATTAGGTAAACATACCCCATTCGGATAACTATGCCTGGCATCTGATTAATGGTGTTGACTCGATTGTCCATGACCCACCATGCCAAGGCGTTCTTTTAGATGCATAGGGTTCTCTTTTTTTTAGGTCTCTTTCATTTAGCATTGGTCACTTTCTAAAAGTGAACTAAGTCAAGGTGGCTCATTCATATCCATTAATTACTGCATTATGTAATGCTTGAAAGACATAACTGGAGAACCACATACTTTTATATCAGGTGCATATATACACTCTTTACCAACTAGGAATCCCTTAAGTTACCCCCCCCTCCCCCCCAAATTACACGCCTCGCAACTCTAAAATTCACCACAAACTACATGTGTATAATGTACATTATGTAAACTCGACCTCACTTAAACCCAAAACCAAGACAAATTTCACTTTACTCTTGTATTTGCTTAAATTCCCTCATAATTTACAATTTTCCAAAATTACACATTATAGACATACACCTTCTTATCCCAAAACACATCCAAAAAATTTAACCCACCTCACCCCATAAAATACTAAACCTTAAAACACTTTTAATATCTACAACATTTCTTTAACCATTAACACTAAACCCTACTACACCTCAATTTCATCTAGCAACCATAACCTAAACACTTCCACTATCACCTTAAATATTTTACCTAACCTTTAGGAAGAAAGGACTCGAACCCCTATTCAAGAGAACAAAACTCTTGGTGCTTCCATTACACCACTTCCCAAACACACTCTAGTAAGATAAGTTAGCTAAACTACTGGGCCCATACCCCAAAAATGAAAGTTAAAATCTTTCTCTTACTATAAAATCCCTCCTCTACCCTTAAACAACTGCTTCATACACCTAATACTCTTATAAACTTATTATCCCTTAAGTATCCCCAATACTTTATCCTACACCCACACTCTAAGGTTTGCAAGACTTTATCTCACATCTTCTGATTGCAACTCAGATACTTTAATTAAGCCAAAACCTTTTAAATCAGGGACCTTAAACCTACACTTAAATTTCCCCCCCCCCCAAAAAAAACATCTACTTTCTTACTCCCGCCTCTTTTTAAAAGCGGGAGTAAGCCCCGGCAGAACACACCCATTTTCACAGTACAGATCTGTGCCCGAATGTTCAGGGACCACTTTGATAGAGTGACTCACGAGGGTTAAAATCCCTCCAGCTCTTACTGCTTTTATATATGCTCTATAGAGCATTTATATTTTATAAGCCTACTTGCGGCGTGTCTTTCTAGGTGAGAAGGCCTTGATCCTTCAAAATCTTAGTTAACAGCTAAGCGCTCTAACCCGCAAGCCTTCACCTATGAGTTCTAGAACATGCCTCAACAGATGTTATTCTATATCTTAGGGTTTGCAACCCAACGAGTTTATTTACTCTATGAAGCAGGTAAGGAAAGGATTTTAACCTTTGTTTGAAGATTTACAGTCCACCACCTAAGCTCTCGGCCACCTTACCTGCTGCTTTTCCT